AGGAATAACCAGTTACACCAAAAGATGCAGTCAATACAGCCAAAACCACACCCGTAACCCAAGTTAATTCGCGAGGTTTTTTAAATCCACCTGTGAGATACACACGAAATACGTGCAGGATCATCATGAGAACCATCATACTTGCTGACCATCGATGAACTGATCGGATTAACCAACCAAAGTTGGCCTCAGTCATGATGTATTGAACAGAGGAAAAAGCCTCTGTAACGGTTGGACGATAGTAAAAAGTCATAGCAAAACCCGTAGCTACTTGTACTAGAAAACAAGTAAGTGTGATCCCCCCTAAACAATAAAATATGTTGACATGAGGAGGAACATATTTACTAGTTATATCATCTGCAATCGCCTGAATCTCAAGACGTTCCTCAAACCAATCATATACTTTATTGAGATAGGTAACCCAATGGAACTCCCCCTCTGAGAACCGTATATGAGAATTTCATCTCGTACGGCTCAAGCGGAAACACACAAATACTGATTTCAACGGATATATAATAGAAAGTTAAAAACTTCATTAACCACTTGATTCGATTTGCCTCGAAGATACGAAGTAACAAAAATCCGGAATCTCTTCTTTGTGATGATAATGCCAAAAAATATCAAGTTGGCTCATCTGTCTTTCTTTATGTTGATCGTTACAGGCCTCTTGAATCTTCTCTTCCCTATTTTTTATTTGTTATTTGATTTATTGTTTTTTTTTTGTGCGTACTGCGGATTTACTCTTGTTTTACTATTGATAGGAATTCTCTTGTTGAGACCCTATGAATCAATTGAAACCTCAGATTCATACTAGAACCACGATGATTTAGCCTCAAGCTAAACTCAAAGGTTCTCTGAGTAAGAACCTTTGATGATCACTTATTGAATGAATGGATGTAATGACTCAACAAAATCTAGAGAAAGAGTTATCCTTCGGTCAAAATAAATCTGAAGGAATAAAATTCGTTTGATTTAGGAAATACCTATTTGAATTTATTTTGAGTCCGGTTGCGAGGTCTGAATAAATAGTAGGTATGAATCATAGTTCAAATATTTCTTTTCTTGACCTATTCTATATATTCCGTGCTCCAGATACTAGAATAAATATCCGACGAGGTAGAATCATCTTGATAGAGATAACAGGTCCATTCTATGTATTATCAATAGGATCAATTATAACAAGTCACACACTCATATTCCGGAAATACCGAAACAAATAAATTCCACGGTCGAACTACCAGAATAGAATGGTCTAGAAATCCAAGTCTAAAGTAATTTTTTCTTTGATTGAAAGACTAGGACTTCATAGTTCTTATAAACCTAACTCATTGAAATTCCATCCAGTAAAACGGAAGAATTATAAATTTCCAAAATAATAGATAGGAATATCGCAAATAGAGCCATTGCGACCCCCATAAGTGGTGTAGTCCCCCATCCCGGAGCTACTTTACCATATTCCGAATTCAATGGTTTCAATAAATCCCCTACAGTAGTTCGTCTTGGCCCAGATCTAGAACTATCCTCAACGGTTTGTGTAGCCATAAATCCTATTTAATGATTGGTTGAGATCTGTTGACTTTGTATACTATTCCGTTGTAGTTGTAAATAAACGATCTTATCGTAGATCCATTGTGATCTTGAAATTATCTAAAAATGGAAACAGCAACCCTAGTCGCCATCTCCATATCTGGTTTACTTGTAAGCTTTACTGGGTACGCCTTATATACCGCTTTTGGGCAACCCTCTCAACAACTAAGAGATCCATTCGAAGAACACGGGGACTAGTTGAAGTAATGAGCCTCCCAATATGGGAGGCTCATTACTTCAATTAAATTATTTCGAAAGGTTATTTCATTTTTTTAGTCGGAACCTTAGGTGGTTCTCGAAAAAAGATAGCGAAAAAAATTATCCCTAAAGTCGAGACTAAAAGGAATGTATAAACCAATGCTTCCATGGATTCGATCGTGGTTTACAATTATAGCTTCCACACCTATTCATTTGGGATCATTTACCATATCATATAAACAAAGAAAAAAAGTCAAAGAAAAGATGGTGATTCAAGTCAAGATTTCTCTGATACCCAATGTCAAATAAAAAAAAAAATAGAGGCGAAAGATACCACAACAATGTCGTATCAGACTACTTGTCTCCTTGTAGTTGGATCTCCAAGTTTTTGGAATGCTCCAAATTCCACTTGAGCATCCAAATCTGGATCAATACCAGCAAAAACATCTCTGAACAAGGTTCTAGCGCCATGCCAAATGTGTCCGAAAAAGAAGAGCAAAGCAAACGTAGCATGCCCAAAAGTGAACCAACCCCTTGGACTGCTACGAAAAACACCATCGGATTTCAAAGTAGCCCGATCTAATTCAAAAATTTCACCTAATTGGGCACGTCTAGCATATTTTTTCACAGTAGCAGGATCAGAATAACTTACTCCATTAAGTTCGCCACCATAGAACTCAACAGTAACACCTACTTGTTCAACACTATACTTTGATTCTGCCCTTCTAAAAGGAACATCAGCTCTCACAATTCCGTCTTCATCTACCAAAACTACCGGAAATGTTTCAAAAAAAGTAGGCATACGACGTACAAAAAGCTCGCGCCCTTCTTTATCTCTAAAGACGGGGTGTCCTAACCATCCAACAGCAATTCCATCCCCATTGTCCATTGAGCCTGCTCTGAATAATCCCCCCTTTGCCGGATTATTACCAATATAATCATAAAAAGCTAATTTTTCGGGAATTTTAGACCAAGCTTCCGATAAACTAAGATTTTCGGCTAGCCCGGCACTAACTCTTCGATATATTTCTTGCTGAAAGTATCCCTGATCCCACTGATAACGAGTAGGACCAAATAATTCGATTGGGGTAGTTGCTGAACCATACCACATAGTTCCAGCAACAACAAAAGCTGCAAAAAAAACAGCAGCGATACTACTGGAAAGTACAGTTTCAATATTGCCCATACGTAATCCTTTGTATAGACGTTGAGGCGGACGAACACTAAGATGGAATAGGCCTGCTAATATGCCCAATGTACCCGCTGCAATATGATGAGAGGCTATTCCTCCCGGAACAAAAGGATCAAAACCTTCCGCGCCCCACGCTGGATTTACAGATTGTACTTTTCCAGTTAGTCCATAAGGATCGGACACCCATATTCCAGGACCATACAAACCTGTTACATGAAATGCGCCAAAGCCAAAGCAAGCTACCCCTGAGAGAAATAAATGAATTCCAAAGATCTTGGGCAAATCCAAAGAAGGTTTTCCCGTACGTTCATCACAGAATATTTCTAGGTCCCAATATACCCAATGCCAGATAGCTGCCAAGAAGCACAAACCAGAAAACACTATGTGTGCCCCTGCCACACCTTCATAACTCCAAATACCCGGATTTGTTATAGTTCCTCCTGAAATACTCCAACCGCCCCACGAATTGGTTATTCCTAAACGAGTCATGAAGGGTATAACGAACATACCTTGTCTCCACATCGGATCAAGAACGGGATCAGAGGGATCAAAAACCGCTAATTCATATAAAGCCATCGAACCAGCCCAACCAGAAACTAGAGCTGTATGCATTATATGAACAGAAAGCAATCGACCGGGATCATTCAATACGACAGTATGAACACGATACCAAGGTAAACCCATGGAAATACCTCTTTATCAAAGAAAAATAGACACTATGCCACTTTATTTTATCGCATTGGAAAAGACTATATATACTAACCATGTACCTAACCTTTTTAGTAGATTCCGTATCAGAAAGGATTAATATTTATTCCATTCCATTGAAAATAACGTGAAAATAACGGAACAATTTTGTTCGTAAGAACAAAGAGAAGCAGATCTATTCTATACCCGATAAGTACCAATACGCAATGGGAGGATTGGTCCCATTTTTGGGGAACGAATGGATAGATACTTGTTTATCATTCGAACGATCGATTTCTTCGTTCAAATTTTTTCTTTATTCATTCTGTCTTACTCTATAAACTTTCCAATCTATGTATCAAATAGAATAAAGAGAAAAAAGGGATGAAGACAATAAACCATTGATTGTTACGTTTCCATATTAAAGTGAAGTATAGTACTAAATTTTTTTCTTTAATTTAATGCCCATTGGTGTTCCAAAAGTACCTTTTCGGAGTCCTGGAGAGGAAGATGCGGTTTGGGTTGACGTATAGTGCGACTTGTCAGACATATTGGGTCATATGGGATTTACCCGTTCTCTCCCCTGATCGAGATATCCTCTGTTTCGCCCAAGAGATATTGTATTGAGTGAGGCATCAATCAATCATTCGGAGCGTGAAGTGCAATTAGATCAATTTATTTTATATTGGGGATCAATATTATCAATTTAGAAGAATTTATGGTTTACTTGGACTGATAAAATAAAGTATCCAGGCTCCGTTCAGAAAATACCAAATCGATAACAAATTGTTAATATAATATATGTATGATTACCACTTGTATCATAAATGATTCTTATACCTACTATTACTTTATACCTACTATTACTATAGTAGTGATAGTAGTGATCCCAAATTGACGACCAACGGAATAGTATGATGAATACATCAAATAGTTTTGGGAAAGCAAGACACAAAATTAACAAAAAAATGGTACTGAGACCATTTGTCCTATATGTGCAAATAGAATTCGGACAGATCTTTTCCCGGGGTAGACCATGAACCTAAAAGAATTGAAAGGGCCCATTCAGGAACAAGACAATGACATCGTGATTTTAATATCGATGAAACAATACATCAATGATAGGTTAGTTTAATAAGTTCAGTAATCTCTTTTTTTTTTTTAGAGGGGAGGGAGCCTAAACTCATCTCGTTTTTTTTAATAGAAGACCTTTCATTAAGAAAACCTGTTACATAAAAAAAAAAAAGAAATAAAACTGGAATCGACACATTGATTCTTTTTTTTTCTTTTTCGCAATTTTTTTTGAACCGTATGTATCCAAAGGTGCACGTACGGT